GTATGCGTACGCGTGGGTGTATACGTACACGTGGGTGTACGTATACGTGGGTGCGCTTTATGTGCCTCCAGTGAGACGTTAGGAGTTGGAGTTTATGTCCTGTGACCATTGACTGAATAACACCTGATTTGTCTGCGCTGCGGAGTCCTAGCATAGAGAATAAGCCCAGCTACAAGATATTTGACTGTGTCGGGACCGTTTACGGTCATAGCTGAGTCATAGCAAGTTCTTCCACCGAAAATTAAAAAATACCAAATGCATGACACCACAGTTATGTGTGATCATGGGCTGATTAGTCATTAGTCCATCGAGATGTCCCATTTGAGATGGCTGTAGGATTGGAGTGTATAACTGCCATGGCCCTGAAGTAAGAACCAGATGCCAGGTATAGTTCCGGTATAGAAACCCCCACGTTGAAATGGGCCCGGAGCGAGAAGAGGTACACTGCTCGCAAGGGTTGCTGGTTTCTCGAGGCCAGGTGATCAAGCTCTTTCGGACAGTTGAGGTCCATAGAGTACTGTCTTTAGATAGATTTATGCACGATATACATGATATGTATTATGTAATATTAATAGATATACTGTACATGCTTAATTATTCATGGGGACAAGCGATTAATGCACGATGTACATAGCGTGTCGGTCTATGGGGGCGAGCATGCAATGCGCGTAATACATAGCACAGTCTGTGAAATATTGATAGGGGTATTTTACATGCATTAAAATGGTCATTTAAGGACATACTGGGCAAGCACAGTACAATTATATGCAATATATGAATTACAAAAGCTATTGGGTTGGTTTTTGGTATTGCAGGGAATAGTTTAAAAAGAATTTCAGCTTTGGGTGTTGATGGTGGGGCTGTTGCCTCTTCCCTGAAGTCTTAGGAAGGGTAAATATCCTTCGTTGTTGGTTTACAAGACCAAGGTATTTAGTATACTACAAAGACTCTTCATTTTAAGAGACGATTTTCGATGGTACCGAAGATGGGTATTAGGATGAGAAGGATTGAAAAGTAGAAGATAGAGGCTAATTGCCCGATGGTGATGAAGGGGTGTTCTACTGGTTGTCCTCCAATTCATGTTAAAGTGAATAGGTCTGCTACTAAGAATCAGAATAAGCATTGACTAAGTGGTCGGAATATTATGCTTCGTTGTTTTGAGGTATGTAGTAGGGGGATGATTGCTAGGATTAGAATGGAAAGGACGAGGGCTAGGACTCCTCCTAGTTTGTTGGGGATGGATCGGAGGATTGCGTATGCAAATAGGAAATATCATTCAGGTTTGATGTGTGGAGGGGTGTTTAAGGGGTTGGCAGGAATGTAGTTATCCGGGTCTCCTAAAAGGTCAGGTGAGAATAGGACTAGTAGTATTAGTATTAGGATTAGGAATAGGAGACCTAAGATATCTTTGATTGTATAGTATGGGTGGAATGGGATTTTGTCTGAGTCAGATACTATTCCTGAGGGGTTGTTGGATCCTGTTTCGTGTAGAAATAGTAAATGGACGGCTGCTAGGGCTGAGATAATAAATGGAAGGATAAAGTGGAAGGCGAAGAATCGAGTTAAGGTGGCTTTGTCTACTGAAAAGCCTCCTCAGATTCATTCTACAAGATTAGTTCCGATATAGGGGATAGCTGATAGGAGGTTAGTAATTACGGTGGCCCCTCAAAAGGATATTTGGCCTCATGGTAGGACGTAGCCTATGAAGGCTGTGGCTATAACTGCAAATAGTAGTAGAATTCCGATGTTTCATGTTTCTGAAAAGGTGTAAGAGCCGTAATATACCCCTCGACCTACATGTATGAATAAGCAAATGAAGAATATGGAGGCTCCGTTAGCATGTATGTATCGGATAATTCAGCCGTAGTTAACGTCGCGGCAAATGTGGGTAACTGATGAGAAGGCGGTTATTGTGTCCGATGTGTAATGTATAGCTAGGAATAGGCCTGTTAGGATTTGTAAGATAAGGCAGATTCCTAATAAGGAGCCGAAGTTTCATCAAGCCGAGATGTTAGAGGGGGCAGGGAGATCAATGAATGATTCATTTACGATCTTGACGAGGGGGTGAGATTTTCGAATGTTGGTCATTAATTCTTATAGTTGAAATACAACGATGGTTTTTCATATCATTGGTCATGGTTAGATTCCATGTAGGAATAATGATAACATACATTGTATTTATTTTAAGTGTCATTTTTGTGGTAAGCTTTGTTAGTTTTTCTTCAAAGCCGTCTCCAATTTATGGTGGGTTTGGTTTGATTGTGGCTGGTGGTGCGGGTTGTGGAATTGTGTTAAATTTTGGAGGGTCTTTTTTAGGTTTAATAGTTTTTTTAATTTATTTAGGGGGAATGCTTGTGGTGTTTGGGTATACTACAGCTATGGCTACTGAACCGTATCCTGAAGCTTGGGTGTCTAGCAAATCTGTGTTGGCAATGCTTATTACAGGGGTGTTGGCAGAGTTATTAACTGTTTGTTATATTTTAGAGGAAGATGAAGTTGAGATTGTTTTTAAATTTAATGGTGCAGGTGATTGGGTAATTTATGATACGGGAGATTCGGGGTTTTTTAGTGAGGAGGCTATGGGAATTGCAGCTTTATATAGTTATGGGACTTGGTTGGTTATTGTTACTGGTTGGTCCTTGCTTACTGGTGTGCTAGTGATCATAGAGATTACTCGTGGAAATTAAGTAGGGTTAGGCTAAGGGTAAGGGTAATGAGGAAGGAGAGGAAATAAAGTTTGATTAATCCTTTTTGGTTGGAAATGGCGGTGGATGTTTTTATTTGGAAGTAGGAGATGGTTTTTGGTAATACATTTTCTAGTCAGATTGCGTCTAATAGTATTGATGCAGATTTTTGGCTTATAGTTAGATTTACCATTGGTGGGAAACGGTGTATAATAGTTGGGAAATATCCTAGGAGGTTGGAGAATTTGAAAGAGTATTTAGGGTAGTTAAATTTTAGGTTTTTAGTTGCAAGGTTGAGTTCTAGTGCTAGAATGAAGCCTATGATAGTTACGGTAAGGGCAGTTAATTTTAGATATAGAGGTATAGTTATTTGTGGGATTGTTGTTGGGGGAATATTGTAGGAGATTAAATACCCTGCAAAGATACTTCCGATTAAAAGACGTTTAATAGAATTAATTAGGAGGGGGTTGTTTTCATTGAGTAAAATTAAGGGATTGAAACGTGGTTGTCCTAGGAGTGCAAAGAATATGATTCGAGTACTGTAGGCAGCTGTTAGGGATGTGGCGATAAGAGTAATTAGTAGGGCTCAGGCGTTGGTATACGACGTATTGGCTGTCTCGATGATTAGGTCTTTGGAGTAAAATCCTGTTAGAAAAGGTATTCCTGTTAGTGCTAGACTTCCAATAATAAGGGAGGTAGTGGTAAATGGTAATGATTTATATAGTCCGCCTATTTTTCGAATGTCTTGTTCATCATTAAGGCTGTGGATGATTGATCCGGAGCATAAGAATAATATAGCTTTGAAGAATGCGTGTGTGCAGATGTGTAGGAATGCTAGGTAGGGTTGATTAATGCCAATTGTTACAATTATAAGTCCTAGTTGACTGGAAGTAGAGAAAGCAACAATTTTTTTAATGTCATTTTGTGTAAGGGCGCAGATAGCTGTGAATAGGGTTGTGATAGCCCCTAGACATAGAGTTAGGGTTTGAACGGTTTTGTTTTGTTCTATGAGTGGGTAGAAACGGATTAATAGGAAAACTCCAGCTACAACTATTGTGCTTGAGTGAAGTAAAGCGGAAACGGGTGTAGGACCTTCTATGGCTGATGGAAGTCAAGGGTGAAGGCCAAATTGAGCAGATTTACCAGTGGCTGCTAGGAGAAGTCCTATTAGGGGAATGGTTAAATTATTATGTTGAGTAATAAAGATTTGTTGGAAGTCTCATGTGTTTGAGTTAATAAGAAATCATGCTATAGTTATAATGAATCCTACATCTCCAATACGGTTATATAGGATTGCTTGTAGGGCGGCGGTGTTTGCGTCAGCTCGACTGTATCATCATCCGATAAGTAAAAAAGATATAATGCCTACTCCTTCTCATCCAATAAATAATTGGAATAAATTATTAGCAGTGACTAGAATTATTATAGTAATAAGAAATATAAGGAGATATTTGAAGAATCGGTTAATGTATGGGTCTGCATGTATATATCATATGGAGAATTCTATAATGGATCATGTGACGAAAAGTGCTACTGAGATGAAAATAATTGAAAAATAATCTAGTTTGAAGCTTAGTGATAATTTTAAAGTTTGGATTGTCAATCAGTGTCAGTTTGAGATAATTGTTTCTTGTCCGGAGTAGATAAATATTATAGTTGGAATTATACTAATAATAAAGGCGTAGGAGATTGTAGTTTTTACATAGTAAGGATAAAGGTTGTTTTTGTATATTTGAGTATTTGATGTGATAATAGGTAGTAATAGGATAAATAGTGTCGTTAAAATTGATGAGGTGAATAGATTAATTACTTTTATTTGGAGTTGCACCAATTTTTTGGTTCCTAAGACCAATGGATTACTTCTATCCTATAAAAGTTGAAAAAGCCATGTTTTTATGCATGGAGGCATGAATTAGCAGTTCTTGCATACTTTTTCGGTAAATAAGAAGGTTTAAACTTCTATTATTAGATTCACAATCTAATGTTTTTATTAAACTATGTTTACAGTAAATAGGGCCCAGGATGATTTTGGGGTTTAGGGATAGGAGAAAAAGAGGGAGTAAGTGGAGGGTTATTAAGACATTTTCTCGTGTGAATGAAGGTTTAATGTTTATAATGTGATAAGTATATTTGCCTCGTTGGGTTGTGATAAGCATGTAGAGAGAATACAGGGCTGTAATGATAATGTTAGTTCCTATTAGGATAATAGTAATATTTGATCATGAGAAGGAGGCTATTACTACAAATAGTTCTCCGATTAGGTTGATTGTAGGGGGTAGGGCTAGGTTTGCTAGGCTGGCTAGTAATCATCAGGCGGCTATAAGAGGAAGAAGGGTTTGTAGGCCTCGTGCTAGAATTATTGTTCGGCTATGGATTCGTTCGTAGTTTGTGTTTGCAAGACAAAATAACATAGATGATGTTAATCCGTGAGCAATTATTAAAGCTGTGGCTCCTATGTAACTTCATGGTGTTTGGATTAGTACTGCTACAATTACTAGGGCTATATGGCTGACAGATGAGTATGCAATTAGGGATTTTAGATCTGTTTGGCGTAGGCAAATAGAACTTGTTATGATTATTCCTCATAGGGATAATATTAAGAAGGGATAGGCTATTTGGCCTGTTAGTGGGTTAAGCAGTAGTGTAATTCGTATTATTCCATAGCCGCCTAGTTTTAAAAGTACAGCGGCTAGGACTATTGATCCAGCGATAGGGGCTTCTACATGTGCTTTGGGGAGTCAGAGGTGTAGGCCATATAAAGGTATTTTTACTATAAATGCTATTATGCATGCTAGTCATAGAAAAATGTTAGATCAGGTAGGTGAGATGGGTTCGGTTCAGTATTGTATAATTAGGAAATTTAGGGTTCCTGATATGTTTTGGATATATAGAAGTGCGACTAGAAGGGGTAATGAGCCTACTAATGTATAGAATAGGAAGTAAAGGCCTGCGTTTAATCGTTCTGTTTGGTTTCCTCATCGAGTAATAATGATAAGGGTGGGAATTAGGGTAGCTTCAAATAGAATATAAAACATAATTAGTTCTATGGCGGTAAAGGTTATAATCAGAAATAGCTGTAGAAGAATGAGTATTGTAATATATAGTTTTTTTCGGGTTAGTGATTCTTTTGATAAATGGGACTGACTAGCTATAAGTATTAAAGGTAAAAGTCATGTAGTTAGTACTAATAGGGGTGCGGAGAGTGGGTCCGAAAAAAATAATAATGAAAAGTTAAGACTATTGTCGTTGGGTTGGTTGAGGTAGGTGAGGCTAATAAAGCTAATCAGTAGGCTGTAAGTTGTCGAGTTAATTCAGATTATATTAGGTTTTGATAACCATGTTAATGGTATGAGTATTATAGTAGGAATAATAATTTTTAGCATTGTAGTAGGTTTAGGTTTTGTACATAGTCAGTCCCGTATGTATTAGATACTATTACTAGAAGGGATAGACCTAGTGCTGCTTCACAAGCGGCGAATACTAGTAATACAATAGGGGCTATATTGGCTAATGTAAAGTGATTGCTTAGGATTGCCACGGATATTATAACAAATAAGGATAGTATTATGCCTTCTAGACATAAGAGAGATGATATTAGGTGGGATCGGTAGATCAGTAACCCTGCAAGAGATATAATAAAAGCTAGGAAGACATTAATATAGACTATAGACATTTGATAATTATAGTATTTACTACAATCTAATGAGTCGAAATCATTTGTTTTAATTTAAACTAATTATCATATTCAGTTCATTCTAATCCTTTTTGAGTTCATTCGTATGCTAGGCTTGCGGCTAGGAGTGAAATAAGTAGCAGTGCTATAGTAAGTATGGTCAGTGGGTTTTCTGTTTGTGAGGCTCATGGCAGAGGTAATAGAAGGGCAATTTCTAAATCAAAAAGTAGAAATGTAATGGCCACTAGAAAAAATTTTATGGAGAAAGGTAGACGGGCAGATCCTATCGGGTCAAATCCGCATTCGTATGGGCTTGCTTTTTCTGCGTAAATATTTAATTGAGGTAATCAGAATGCGATTAATACTAGTAATGTTGATAGCGTGGTGTTAGTAAGTAGAGTTAATATTATGTTTATTGTTTCTTTTCGGGTTATACCGAAACTGGCTGATTGGAAGTCAGCTGTACTGATTAATACTAAAGAAGCAAGATCCTCATCAATAAATAGAGACATATAGGAATAATCAAACTACGTCTACGAAATGTCAGTATCAGGCAGCGGCTTCGAATCCGAAGTGATGATTTGATGTAAAGTGAAATTTTAATTGGCGGAGAAAGCAGACAATTAAGAAAGTAGAGCCGATGATTACGTGGAGGCCATGAAATCCTGTTGCTATAAAAAAGGTAGATCCGTAAACTCCATCTGAAATTGTAAAAGATGTCTCGTAATATTCTGAGGCTTGAAGAAGTGTGAAATACACCCCCAAGGAGATTGTAATAAACAGGGCTTGGAGTATGTGTTTTCGATTTCCTTCTATTAGGCTATGGTGAGCTCAAGTGATTGATACTCCGGAGGCTAATAGCACGGAGGTGTTGAGTAATGGTACTTCTAGAGGATTAAGGGGAATAATACCAGTAGGTGGTCAACAACCTCCTAATTCTGGGGTTGGGGCAAGGCTTGAGTGATAAAAGGCTCAGAAAAAGCCTGCGAAGAAGAATACTTCTGAGATGATAAATAGGATTATTCCATATCGTAAGCCTTTTTGGACGATAGGGGTATGATGACCTTGAAATGTGCTTTCTCGAATAATATCTCGTCATCATTGATATATAGTTAACATGTTGGTTGTTAATCCTAGAGTTAATAGTAATGTTGAGTTAAAGTGAAATCATATTGCTAGGCCTGAGGTTATCAGAAGGGCTGAGAGAGCTCCCGTAAGTGGTCATGGGCTGGGGTTTACTATATGATATGCGTGAGTTTGGTGGGTCATTAGGTATTGTCATGTAGGTATAGACTTACTAGTAGAGTGAAAACGTAGGCTTGAATGAGGGCTACAGCGAATTCAAGGATTGTTAATAAAATAAGGATAATAAAAGTAATGAGGGCAACGGAAGTACTAATATTTATTAATGCTAGAGCAGCCCCTCCGATTAGGTGAATTAATAGGTGGCCTGCAGTAATGTTAGCTGTAAGTCGTACGGCTAAGGCTATCGGTTGGATGAATAAACTAATAGTTTCGATGATTACTAATATAGGGATTAAAGGTAGAGGGGTTCCCTGGGGTAGAAAGTGAGCTAGAGATGATTTTGTCTTGTGTCGAAACCCGATGACTACGGTGGCAGCTCATAGGGGGATTGCTATCCCTAAATTTATTGATAGTTGGGTAGTAGGAGTAAATGAATGTGGTAGTAAACCTAATAAGTTAGTTGAGCCAATAAATAGGATTAAAGAAATTAATATTAAGGCTCAGGTTTGACCTTTCTGGTTGTGAATGCTTAATATTTGTTTTGCTGTAAGTTGAATTAATCATTGTTGTAGGGAGATTAGGCGGTTGTTAATAAGTCGGTTAGGTGAAGGGAATAGGATGCTTGGGAATATAACAATTAAGATAACAATAGGGAGTCCTATTATTGTTGGGGTAATGAAGGAGGCGAATAAATTTTCGTTCATTTCTTTTCTCAGGGATTAAGTTGTTTTAGTGTTACTGTTGATTTAGGTTCTGGGTTTCCTGGATATAGATGTTTTGAAATTTTTAGTTGAAATACAATAAATAGTGTTATAATTATTGATATAATAGTAATGAGTCAGGTAGATGTATCTAATTGTGGCATATCATTAAGGGGAGATTTAAACTCCCAATCTTTAACTTAAAAGGTTAATGCTATATAGCTTCTTAATGATTTTATAGTATGGATACTGATCATTTTTCGAAATATGTCAGTGGGACTAATTCAAGTACAATAGGCATAAAGCTGTGGTTGGAGCCGCAGATTTCTGAGCATTGGCCATAATATAGCCCAGGCCGTGTGCCTATAAGAGTTGTTTGGTTTAGTCGGCCTGGGATAGCGTCTGTTTTTAGGCCTAGTGATGGAACTGCCCATGAGTGAAGAACGTCTTCTGATGAAATTAATATTCGAATAGTTATTTCCATAGGTAGGACTACTCGGTTATCGACCTCGAGCAGTCGTAGTTCCCCAGGTTTTAGTTCCTGAGTGGGGATTATATAGGAGTCGAAGTTCAGGTCTTCATAGTCTGTGTATTCATAACTTCAGTATCATTGATGTCCTATGGTTTTTACAGTTAAGGAAGGGTTATTAATTTCGTCTATTATGTAAAGAATTCGTAGCGAAGGTAGAGCAATGAGGATAAGGATAATGGCTGGTAGGATTGTTCAAATAGTTTCTACTTCTTGAGCATCTATTGTGCTTGTATGTGTGAGTTTAGTTGTTAATATTAGTGAAATAATATAAAGAACTAGAGAGCTAATTAGGAATACAATTATTAATGTATGATCATGAAAATGTAGGAGCTCTTCTATAATAGGTGATGTAGCATCTTGAAAACCTAGTTGGAAGGGGTATGCCATAAAGACACAAAGGATTTAAACCTATAATTTAACTTTGACAAAGTTATGTAATTTTTTTACTAGTATCTTTTATTGAGAAAGACATAATGGTTATGACATTGGCTTGAAACCAGTTTTAGGGGGTTCGATTCCTTCCTTTCTTATTTTAGAGATACGTAGGCTGGTTCTTCAAATGTGTGATATGGAGGAGGACATCCATGTAATCATTCGAGATTGGTTGTAGTTAGTTCTACTATTGCTACTTCTCGTTTGGATGCAAAGGCTTCTCAAATCATAAAAATTATTAATATAACTGCCGTCAGTGAGATGAAAGAGCCCATTGAGGAGATTGTATTTCAAGTTGTGTATGCGTCTGGGTAGTCGGAATAACGTCGAGGCATACCGGACAATCCAAGGAAGTGTTGAGGGAAGAATGTTATATTAACTCCTACAAATATAATTGTAAAGTGAATTTTTGCTCAGGTATTATCAAGAGTATAGCCTGAGAATAATGGGAATCAGTGAACGAAACCTCCTATAATGGCAAAGACAGCTCCTATTGATAATACATAGTGGAAGTGGGCTACTACATAATAGGTATCATGAAGAACAATATCCAGTGAAGAATTAGCTAATACAATGCCTGTTAAACCACCTACAGTGAATAAGAAAATAAAGCCTAGGGCTCATAGTATGGCGGGAGATCATTTAATATTCCCTCCATGAAGTGTAGCGAGCCAGCTAAATACTTTTACTCCCGTTGGAATAGCAATAATCATAGTAGCTGATGTAAAATAGGCTCGTGTGTCGACGTCTATCCCTACGGTGAATATATGGTGAGCTCATACGATGAAGCCTAAGAATCCAATAGACATTATTGCTCAAACCATGCCTATGTAGCCGAAAGGTTCTTTTTTACCTGAATAATAAGTAACAATATGGGAAATTATTCCAAAGCCGGGTAAGATTAAAATGTAGACTTCTGGGTGACCAAAAAATCAAAATAAATGTTGATATAGGATAGGATCCCCTCCACCTGCAGGATCAAAGAAAGTAGTATTTAGGTTTCGGTCTGTTAATAGTATAGTAATTCCAGCTGCTAGGACTGGTAGAGATAAGAGTAGTAGAACGGCAGTAATTAAAACAGATCAAACAAACAAGGGCGTTTGATATTGGGATATGGCAGGTGGTTTTATATTAATAATTGTAGTAATGAAATTAATAGCTCCTAGAATAGAAGAGACCCCTGCTAAATGTAAGGAGAAAATAGTCAAATCTACAGAGGCTCCTGCATGGGCTAGGTTACCGGCTAGAGGAGGGTATACGGTTCATCCAGTTCCTGCACCAGCCTCTACCATTGAAGAAGCAAGAAGGAGTAGAAAAGAGGGAGGAAGAAGTCAGAAGCTTATATTGTTTATTCGAGGAAAAGCTATGTCGGGTGCTCCAATTATTAGTGGAACTAATCAGTTTCCAAATCCTCCGATTATAATAGGCATTACTATAAAGAAGATTATTACGAATGCATGGGCGGTAACAACTACATTATAAATCTGATCATCTCCTAGTAAGGTGCCGGGTTGGCCTAGTTCTGCTCGAATCAAGAGGCTAAGAGCGGTTCCTACTATGCCTGCTCAGGCACCGAATAAGAGATAGAGGGTACCAATGTCCTTATGGTTAGTAGAAAATAATCAGCGGTTAATGAACATAGGTAAAATGGCTGAGTAAAGCATTAGACTGTAAATCTAAGCACAGAGGTTAAACCCTCTTTTTGCCAAGTTCCGTAGTGAAGTAGTCATATTGAATTGCAAATTCAAAGAAGCAGCTTTAACGCTGCCGGGGCTTCTCCCGCCTTTTTTTTCTAGACGGCGGGAGAAGTAGATTGAAGCCAGTTGTTTAGGGTGTTTAGCTGTTAACTAAAGTTTCGTGGGATGAAAGCCCACCAATCTAGTGAGGGCTTAGCTTAATTAAAGTGTTTGATTTGCAATCAATTGATGTAAGATAGATTCTTGCAGTCCTTAGTTGATGTATATATGTATGTTCAGGAATTAAATCGATGATGACTTGCTTAGGGCTTTGAAGGCTCTCGGTCTGTTTTAACCTAAATTCCTAGTCCAGAATGGAAATTATTGGTGTGAGTGGGAGAAGTATAGTTGAGGTGATGATGAGTGGGGGTAGGAGGATTATTTTTTTTGTATTTTCAAACTGTCATTTTATTTTTATGTTGTTTGTTGAAGGAAATATGGTTAGGGCTGTGGCATATGTAAGTCGTATGTAGAAATATAAGTTGAGTAATGCTGTAATAGCTAGGAATGTGGGTAAAATAATTATTTCATTTTTGGTGAGTTCTTGAATAATTATTCATTTTGGTGTGAAGCCTGAAAGTGGTGGGAGACCTCCTAGAGACAGCATTAGTGTTAAGATTAAGGAAGTAATTAAAGGTGTTTTGTTTCATGTTTGTGATAGGGATAGTGTTGTTGTGGTGGAATTAAATATAAACAGTATGAAGGTGGTTAGTGTTATGGTGATATAAATTATTAGGTTTAGAATTATTATTGTAGGGTTGTAGAGTAGAATAGCTGTTATTCATCCTATGTGGGCAATTGAAGAATATGCTATGATTTTACGTAGTTGTGTTTGGTTTAGTCCCCCTCATCCTCCAATGAGGACTGATAGGATGGTTATTGGTATAAGTAGGTTGGGGTTAATGGTTGGTGAGATTTGGTAAAGGATTGATAGGGGTGCAATTTTTTGTCAGGTTAATAAGATTATGCCTGAGGATAAGGAGATTCCTTGTGTGACTTCGGGAACTCAGAAGTGGAATGGGGCTAGGCCTAGTTTTATTGCAAGGGCAATAGTTATTAGGGTTGATGTTGTGGGGTCGAGGTTATTTGATACTGTTCATTGTCCTGAGTGTAAAAGGTTAATGATAATTCCTATTATTAGTAGTATAGATGCGGTTGCTTGTGTTAGGAAATATTTTGTGGATGCTTCTATGGCTCGTGGGTTAAATTTTTTTATTAGGATAGGAATAATGGCTAATATGTTTATTTCAAAGCCGATTCAGGTTAATATTCAGTGAGAGCTTGTTATTACAATTATAGTTCCTGATATAATGGTGGATATAATAATAATGAGGATAGGGGGTTTAATTAGTACGGGAAGGGTATAAACCAACATTTTCGGGGTATGGGCCCGATAGCTTATTTAGCTGACCTTACTTTAGAGCATGGTGTAATACGGTAGCACGAAGATTTTTGAATTCTTAGGATTAGGTTCAAGTCCTATAGTTCTAGAAATAAGAGGGTTTAAACCTCTATTATTTACTCTATCAAAGTAACTCTTTTGTCAGACATATTTCTATGTTAGGGGTGGAATACTCGCTATAATAATGGGTAATGATACATGTCATATGCACAGAGCTAAGGTAAGGGGTAGGAAATTTTTTCATAAAAGGTGTATGAGTTGGTCGTATCGGAATCGTGGGTAGGATGCTCGGATTCATAGGAAGGCAATTGTTAAGAGTAAAGTTTTAATAGTAAAGTTGGCAGTATATAGTTCTGGTAGATGTGGGTTGTGAAATGCTCCAAAAAATAGGATTGTTGTAAGGATGTTTATTATAATGATGTTGGCATATTCTGCTAAAAAGAATAAAGCGAAGGGACCTGCTGCGTATTCTACGTTAAATCCTGAGACGAGCTCTGATTCTCCTTCTGTTAGGTCAAAAGGGGCTCGGTTAGTTTCTGCTAAGGTTGAGATAAATCATATTATGGCTAGGGGTCATGAGGGGATGATTAATCATATATGTTCTTGGGTGATAATTAGTGTGGTTAATGTGAAAGAACCATTTATCAAGAGGATGGATAGGAGAATGATGGCTAGTGTAACTTCATATGAAATAGTTTGGGCTACGGCTCGTAGGGCTCCAATTAGGGCGTATTTTGAGTTTGAGGCTCATCCGGATCATAAGATGGAGTATACAGCTAGGCTTGATATAGCTAGTATAAATAATACTCCTAGGTTTATATTAATAAGTGGATATGGTATTGGAAGGGGTACTCATATAGTTAGGGCTAATGAGAGGGCTAGAATAGGGGCTATAATAAATATTGATATAGAGGATGTAAGAGGTCGAAGGGGTTCTTTAGTAAAGAGCTTTACGGCATCAGCAATAGGTTGAAGTAGGCCATATGGTCCTACGATATTTGGTCCTTTGCGAAGTTGTATATACCCTAGTACTTTACGTTCAACTAGTGTTAGAAAGGCTACAGCGAGGAGGATGGGAACGATTAGTGAGAGGATATTGATTATAAACATATTGTTAGGGAGAGGAATTGAACCTCTGGTTGTAAAGGTTTAAGTTTTATGCAATTACCGGGCTCTGCCACCCTAACGGACCCGAACTCTTGGGTAGTATATGGTGAAACTGTTTAGATTAAGATTATATCATCTATTAGGTTGGAGGCGCTTTGGTGAAGTGGGCCTCATTTCTCTTGTCCTTTCGTACTGGGAGAAATTATTTAATAGATAGAAACCGACCTGGATTACTCCGGTCTGAACTCAGATCACGTAGGACTTTAATCGTTGAACAAACGAACCTTTGATAGCTGCTGCACCATCGGGGTGTCCTGATCCAACATCGAGGTCGTAAACCCTATTGTCGATATGGACTCTAAAATAGGATTGCGCTGTTATCCCTAGGGTAACTTGTTCCGTTGATCAAATGTTTGTTTGGATCAATAAGTGATGTAATACTTTTGACTGGTAAGTCTTGATTTAAATCACTCGGAGGTTGTTTTATGCTCCGAGGTCACCCCAACCTAAATTGTTAATCCATTGTGGAGGTTTGTTGTTCCTGTCGGTGTGTGTTGATCTCCTTGGATTAATTAATTGAAGCTCCATAGGGTCTTCTCGTCTTATTTTTGTATTCCCGCCTCTTCACGGGAAGGTCAATTTCACGGATTGGAAGTAAGAGACAGTGAAACCCTCGTGTGGCCATTCATACTAGTCCTTATTTAGAGAACAAGTGATTATGCTACCTTTGCACGGTCAGGATACCGCGGCCGTTTAACTAGTGTCACTGGGCAGGCAGTGCCTCTAATACTGGAAATGCTAGAGGTGATGTTTTTGGTAAACAGGCGGGGTTTATGTTTGCCGAGTTCCTTTTACTTCTTTTAATCTTTCCTTAATTGCATACCTGTGTTGGATTAACAATTGACTTAGATATTTGTTTTATTGTTGGATTATATGTATCTTGTTGTTAACTATCAGTGGTTATCCGTTCTGATATAAGCTTATGCAAGGAGAAATATTTCTTGTTACTTATGTTAGCATTATTGCTTCTATTGTTAAATAGATTAACCCGGTATTAATATTAGGAGTTGGATATATGTTTTTGGGATTAAGTTGTTTTGATTGTTGAGCTTGAACGCTTTCTTAATTGATGGCTGCTTTTAAGCCAACTATGGTTATGTTGATGCTTACTCTCTAATAAAGGCTGTATCCTAGTTCTAAAAAGCTGTACCTTTTTAGATTATATTTTAAACTTACATTGGAATTTGTGGGTTTTTAGGTAAGTTTAAAGTTGAACTAAAATTCTATCCCGGGTAACCAGCTATCACCAGGCTCGTTAGGCATTTCACCTCTACCTATAAATCTTCTCACTATTTTGCAACATAGACGAGTTCATCCTGTAAAGATTGTTCATAGGTAGCTCGTCTGGTTTCGGGGTATCTAGCTTAAGTTCTCTTTGTTAGATTATGTCTAGCTAACTCATTATGCAAAAGGTACAAGGGGTAATCTTTGCTATTTTATGCTTTTAAATTTTCTTTCATCTTTCCCTTGCGGTACTATCTCTATAGCGCCAAGTTAAATTTCTATCTCCTATACTTTTAGGGGTAACTAAATGTTTTGGTTTATTTGTTTATGATAGTTGAGTTTGAATGTGTTTGGGCTAGCTTTAGCTCAAGATGGTCAGTTTAATATGAAATCTTCTGGGTGTAAGCCAGATGCTTTGTTTAAGCTACATCTTGTTTATCCAAGCACACTTTCCAGTACGCTTACCTTGTTACGACTTGTCTCCTCTTGTGTTTTTTATAATTTAAATAGGTTGTTTTTGTTTATATTACTTGAGGAGGGTGACGGGCGGTGTGTGCGTGCTTCATGGCCCTATTCAATTGAGCACTCTATTCTCAATTTACTACTAAATCCTCCTTTGGTTCTTAATTTCATAAGGACTTTCGTGAAGGGTTGTTCTAGATATAGAAAATGTAGCCCATTGCTTCCCACCTCATGGGTTACACCTTGACCTAACTTTTTTATGTTAAGATGTTTGTGCTTACTATTCTTCCTTTTTAGGGTTTGCTGAAGATGGCGGTATATAGACTGATTTAGCAAGAGGTGGTGAGGTGTATCGGGGTTTATCGATTATAGAACAGGCTCCTCTAGAGGGATGTAAAGCACCGCCAAGTCCTTTGAGTTTTAAGCTGTTGCTAGTAGTTCTCTGGCGGATAGATTTGTTCGAGGAACTATCTGAGTTTAGGGCTAAGCATAGTGGGGTATCTAATCCCAGTTTGGGTCTTAGCTATCGTGTAGTCGGAGGTATTAAAGTTACTTTCGTGCTGTATTTTATGATAACTGCAGCTTTTTACAGCCTAGTTAAGATTTAACTTTAGTGTAAAATATTCTCTGTAACACGCTTTACGCCGTAGGACCATTAGTTTGGGTTAATCGTATGACCGCGGTGGCTGGCACGAAATTTACCAACCCTTTTTAATATAACTTAGTCGAACTTTCATTCATGGCTTAATTTTTGTCACTGCTGTATCCCGTGGGGGTGTGGCTGAGCAAGGTGTTATAAGCTACATTAATTGTGTGCTTGATACCTGCTCCTCTGTATCATTAATGATTTAGAGGGCATTTTCACCGGGGTGCGGAAGCTTGCATGTGTAATTTTATTAATAACTAATGGGAAGGCTAGGACCAAACCTATGTGTTTATGGAGCCTGGTGGCTCATCTAGGCATTTTCAGTGCCTTGCTTTGTATACTTAAGCTACATTAACAAAGGTTTTGTTGGATGGATTTATTATTTTTTGGTGAAATTGTGAAAAGTGTTAGGTTAATAGGGGCGAATTAGAGTGAGGGGGGGGTATCTATAGATAGTTACGAATTAGGTATTATATTGGTACCCGTAGCTAATGTTAATTGGGAGTTTTTGATAAATTGTAAGAATTTATAATAAAGCCTTATGCTTGGTACGGATTTAGTCTTGTTTTTGGGGTTTGGCAGGACGTCAATAAGTTCGTATTTTTGTCATGGGGTTAACGGGGGGTAAGGGGGGTTTGTCTAAGCTAGTTATTCATCTGTTGAATAGCTGCGTGTATGC